AAAGAATGAACTAAATTCAAAAGCAAAGTTTATAAAAAGAATCAGAATGAGAAAAGAATTCCAATTATCAATCGTTTGAATCGAGGGTTCATATTATAAAGTTTATCGAATAATTATTAGCATTTTCTTTCTCGGATAAATAATGTCTAGTACATTACTCAACATCTTATCGAAAACTTACAGCAGCTTGCCAAACAAAGGCTAATAGAAAAAACAGAAGGGGTATTACTGGCATAATATCTACGATAGGATTCAAAAAAGCGTAGGCCTCTGGCAATTTGACTACTAAAAAACTACTTGAATTCAAATAAAGGGTGAAATGAAAACAGAAGTAGATCAAACTAAAGATATTAAGCATAATAAACATTTTTTTCCTGTATTGAACTTGGAGATAATTTAATTTTGATTGAGTTTTAGTGGATATCTGTTAAAACAGAAAAAGAAAACGAAAAATTTTTATTTTGAAAACTCACCCAATTTAAAACCGTTTGATTTTCAAAATAAAAGAATAGAAGAAATCGTATTTTAGACAATATTTTAATTTAATTCTATCTAATGATCAATAAATTCATTTTTCTCTCGCGCTCTACGTGTCAAAATCCTCGGAACAATCGATTTTTTGATTGGAATTGACGAACAACCAGTACTAATACTAATGTTTATTAGTATTGATTGAACAGAAAGACAAATGGGGCGTGGCCAAGTGGTAAGGCAACGGGTTTTGGTCCCGCTATTCGGAGGTTCGAATCCTTCCGTCCCAGGGAATACCTTTTTCTATTTTATATCTAGAAAGAAAGAATATAGATATTTAGATATTTTGAGAATAACGAAAGATTGTCATAAATGGATCTGAATCAAGTTGTGATTTGGATAACATAGGAGCTATAGATTTCAAGAATTTGAAATCAATTTCAAACAAATTAACAACAGATTGAACCCCCCCGTCTCCCTCCCTTTATTCGATCTATACTCTTAGAATAGAGTATAGAGTATAGAGTAGTTAATATTATTATTACTTAAGCTAAAAGAAATTAGTTAGTTGAAAAGCCTTAACCTCTCATATAATTATTATAACGATTAATAATCGAACACACTCATTTCAATACCTGGTCTAATACAAATTAGATGAAATTAAGCAGATGAAATGAATAGAAATAGAATAAGTTAGTAAGACAAAATGTTATACATTATGTATTTTCTTTGAACCTTATTTTTAAGTGTTTGATAAAAATATCAAAATCGAATTTTCAATGTATCAAAATGTATGGAATAATAAGTAATTCATAGATCCTATATTTCTATTTGATTCCCCTAATTTATATTTAGTTTATTTAACTAAGTGTTATTTAACCCGCTCAGTCAGCCGAAACTACTCGTAAAAGAAAATCATGAATTTTTTTGCTTTTTTATAAGTATTTGATCCTCTGAAGATGGAATGTGGATTCAATAACAAAAATTTTTCAATTCCTAATATTTGATTTTCTAATCTTTCTGTTTCGATTTCGGATTGATAAATTGGTCTTTTTTCTTTAGAAAGAAAATAAAAAATAGCATATTGCAATTCAGTCAATAAAATAAAATGAAAAAAGAAAAATTGGTATGAAATTTTATTTTTGCTACGACTTCGTAAAAAAAGCAGTCATTCATAGAAATTGAAAAAAAAAAATATGCATTCCTATGGAATAACTGTAACGAACGAACAAATGACTATTCGTGATTCCATAATTGAATCAATTACATACCAGTTAAAACCCGGGGGGATGTTATGGTAAAACTTCGTTTGAAACGATGTGGTAGAAAGCAACGTGCGGCTTGACAGACGGGATCGTCCGTGGATTCTTATATCCACCATTTGAATTATAAATGTGCTCTTGGCTCGACATCTTTTTTTTGTTCTCTTACACCAGAACCTTGGTTTTTTTTGGATTGTAGTGTAAGATAGTACGTGATGTAGCTCGAGTCGAAACTATTGATTCTTTTCTCAGGGGCAAGGAATCTAGGGTTAGTGCTAATTAATAAGTTTTAACAACTTTGTAAGTATAGTGATTTTTTTACGTGTGATACTCTCTTTTCTATGAATCTTTTATTTTTATTTTTATAGAATTTATAGAAAAAAAGCATAAAAGGGGGCATGTTGCTGCCATTTTCAAACGATTTTAAGTCACCGAAGTAATGTCTAAACCCAATGATTCACGGTAAAGATAAAGTATCTTGGAACAAGAAAATCCCCCTTTTTTTATTGTCTCGACAACTAGATTAAGAACGAAGGGTCAAAATCGATTTTGTTTTAATGGGGACAAAAAAAGATGGATTAGAGACTACTCAAAAAATGAAATGAATAGGCTTTTCTAATTTTCTTTTGAGCTATTTCATAGTTATCCAACTTGAGTTATGAGGAGAAAAATGTGTGTTTTTTTTCTATTGATATAAAATAAAATCAAATAATATTATTATTTTTGAATATTTCTTAATACTTAATATTAGTCTAATTTCTTTATGGATCTATTTGACCTTGTATATATAGACATCACTTCAATTTCTCGAGCCGTACGAGGCGAAAACTTCGTATACGTTTCTGGGGGGAGTTAGAGTTTGTCTACATCGATCCCAATGAGCTGTTTATCGAATTGTTGCAATCGATGGTCGATCCCGAAGAGAAGGAAAAGATCTGTGTAAAATGGGTTTTTATGATCCTATAAATAGTCAAACCTATTTAAATATTCCTGCTATTTTATATTTTCTTGAAAAGGGTGCTCAACCTACAGGAACTCTTTTTGATATTTTCAAAAGGGCGGGGGTTTTTTATAAATTTCGTAAGAAATTCAATTACTAAAAATAAAGGATAAGGGGGAAATTTTTATTTAGTTTTATAACTTTTTTCTAGTATATCCCCCTCTCCCTCCCTCTTTTTGTTTCTTAACACTTTTTTTTGACCGTGTCGTTTTTATATATTGACAAGAGTCTATTGAGCAAATATAATTCGATCGTGGATAAACGGATCCATTTCCTCGCTTTTTTTTTACTTGAAAAGATTTTTTTGACTAGATTTTTGATTTCTTTTATTTTGATTTTTATCTGCAAAATATTCTCTTTTTTGACTCTTAAATAAATGGGAATTTATGAAATTAATAAGAATTTCAGAATTGAAAATTTTCAATGGATTTTTTGCTAGTTTGGTGTTTTGATTGTGTTGTTCAATTTTATCTCTTTAGTTTTTTATCCAACCAAACATTGCCAATTTTTTGTTCTTCGGGTTGCTAACTCAACGGTAGAGTACTCGGCTTTTAAGTGCGGCTAGCATCTTTTACACACTTCAATGAAGTAAGGGATTCATTCATACCTTTGGTAGACTTTGTAAGACCACGACTGATCCTGAAAGGAATGACTGGAAAAAACAGCATGTCGTATGAATAGAGAATTCTGAGAATGTTTCAGTTTTACTTTAACTGGATCGGTTCTAAAACTTGGGAGTGCGAAAAAATGAAATTAATTCAGAATCAGAATGGGGTCGAATGAATAAATGGATAGAGTTTTCCGACTTCAATTTCAGTTTTTATAAGGAAAAAGAGCAACGAGCTTTTGTTCTAAATTTGAATGATTACTCGATCTAATTAGACGTTAAAAATATATTAGTGCCCAGTACGGGGGAAGAATTCTACTTGAGTGCATGATTATAGTATCTTATCTATTTTCGTTTTTATTAATCAAATAAGTCCTAATTATTAGTTCTGTCCTATTCTGGGTTGTACATAAATGTGTAGAAGAAGCAGCATATTGATAAATATATTGATTTTCAAAAATCAAAAGAGCGATTGGTTTGAAAAATAAAGGATTTCTAACCCATCTTGTTTTGTTATCCTAGAAACAAATATAAACTATTTAGATTGAAAGAGAGGATAGAGAGTCTGTTGATGAGTCTACCTGTCTCCGAGATATCTAGTATTTTCTTACTATAACGCTTTGTTTTGACTGCATCGCACTATATATATCGTTTCATAATCAATAAATGGACTACTTTCTCTTTCTTTTGATTCCAATCCAATTTCCAATGGATCAATTTCAAGGATATTTAGACCTAAATAGATCTTGGCAACACAACTTCCTATACCCACTCCTTTTTCAGGAGTATATTTATACACTTGCTCATCATGTTTTAAAGAGATCAATTAGATCTATTTGGTTAGAAAATGTGGGTTATGACAAAAGAATTAGTTCAATAATTGTTAAACGTTTAATTATTCGAATGTATCAACAGAATCCTTTGATTATTTTGGTGGATACTGATTCTAGACAAAATAGGTTTTTTGCTTTCAACAAGAATTTGTATTCGCAAATTCTATCCGAGGCATTTGCAGTCACTGTGGAAATTCCATTTTCTTTTCGATTATTCTTTTCCTTAGAAAGGAAAGAGGTAGATCAATTGCGTAATTTACGATCAATTCATTCAATATTTTCTTTTTTAGAGGACAAATTGTCCCATTTAGATTCTGTGTCAAATGTACTAATACCCTATCACATCCATCTAGAGATCTTGGTGCAAACCCTACGTTACTGGTTGAAGGATGCCTCTTCTTTGCATTTCTTACGTTTCTTTCTCTATGAGTATTGTAATTGGAATAGGTTTATTCTTCCAAAGAATTGGTTTTTTTCAAAAACCAATCCAAGATTTTTCGTGTTCCTATATAATTTTCATATATGTGAATACGAATCCATCTTTTTTTTTCTTCGTAATCAATCTTTTCATTTACGTTCAACATTTTCTGGATTCTTTTTTCAACGAATATATTTTTTTATAAAAATCAAAAATCTTGTCAAAGTATTTATTCATAATGAATTTCGGGACATCTTGGAGTTATGCAAAGATCCTTTTATGCATAAAGATCCTTTTATGCATTATGTTAGATATCAAGGAAAATCAATTCTTTCTTCAAATAATACGCCTATTCTTATTAATAAATGGAAATATTATTTTCTTCATTTATGGCAATATCATTATTCTA